CCATGAACGATTTGTGTCAATGGATTAGTTCGATCCAAAACTTGAGATAATGGGTGTAATCCGAAAAAGGATTCATAAGTAGTTGTTAGCGGAGTTGAAGTTACCAAATTCTGAGGAGTAGGTATCAATTTATGCCTAATTGCTCCGCCTATAGTTCCCTTAACTACATTTTCTAAACGAGCCAGAGCCAACCCGAGCTGGTCTTGTAAAAGATCCGCTACAGAGCGAATACGTTTATTTTTCAAATGATTCATATCATCAAGTGTACCCATTCCAAATTTCATCCCAATCAAATGATCGGCAGCTGCTAATATATCTCGTGGTAACAAAAATATATTGTTCTGAGGTATATTAAGATTCAGTCTCCAGTTAATATTTCGGCGACCAATCCTTCCCAATTCACACCTTTGGTGAAAGAATTTTTTTTGTAATTCCTTACATAAGGATTCAGAAAATATTGGATCCCCACCTACACAAGAAAATTGTTGATAAAACTCCAAAATAGCATTTTCTTTTGACCCAATTTTTTTTTTCTCCTTATCGGTCAAGAAAGATAAGAAAATTTCAGGGTAGCAAACATTCTCTAGAATTTCTCTTAGATTCGAACCCATAGCTGATGATAGAACTAGAATAGATATTTTCTGTTTCCTACTCACACGAGCCCATATTCTTGCTTTTTTATCAATCTCTAATTCTAGCCTGCCCCCCCAATCTGATATTATGGTGCCGGTATAGACCGAAATCCCGTTATGATCCAATTCTGACTGGTAATAGATACCAGGACTTTGTAATATTTGATTGATCACAACTCTGTATATTCCGTTTACTATAGAAGTTCCAAGGGAATTCATTAAAGGAATGTTTCCAATAAAAATTCTTTGTTCTTGCATATTCCTACTGGTTTTCCAAATTAATCCCGCGGATACATATAATTCAGAAGAATATGTAAGTGATTCATAGACAGCATCTCGTTCTTTTATCAGAGGTTCTACCAATTGATATGTTTCCACAAATAATTGAAATTCAATTTCGTGATCTATATCTTCAATTTTTGGAAATTTAGAAAGTTCTTCTATTAAACCCTGATCAATAAACCGATAAAACCCTTCAAATTGTATCTGATTAAATCCGGGTATTGTAGATGTTCCCTCTTTTCCATCCCCGAGCATATTTTTTGAATTTCCCATTTATCCGTTTATTGAAAAAATCCCATCCCATCTCTCATTCTTCACCGAATCATATCCATAGAATTCGATCTAGCAATAATGGAATTTCTATTCTGTTTACTGAATCACATGAAATTTTATCCAACTCCAAGATATATGGAATGTATGAAATACGTATGAACGGAGACTAGATTCAATTGGAATTTTTTTATAAGAAAGAGATCCAAATGGAACAGAATTGAGAAATACCACTGGAACTTATGGAGTTTTGTAAAGACTAGAAAAAAAAGTCATTTCATTTTCACCTATGATATTACATATTGCAATTCGATTGCATACCATTAAAAACTGTATTCATGATTGGATCTGTTCGAGCAGATAAACATATAATAAATAGAAAACTTCTTTTTTAACCACTTTACTTTTTCATGTATTTCATTGTTCAAAAAAATATTTGCAGAAAAAAGATTGATTTTTACCTATTTTGAATAGAATATTTAGAATATCATTGAATTGAAGTAGGTAAGAAAACGTGGTTTTTTTTTTTTTTATTAATTTTGATTATTATTAAAATAAAAAAGAATGCACAGATATATATATATGTCTCTTTTTCTTCTTTTATTGTGATACAGTTCTATTTTGGACAGCACATGCTGTGCTCTACCAAAAATTCAATTTTCTTTTCAATGTATTCAATGAAAAATTTAAATACAAAAATTTATTGAGAATTACCCTTCAAAAGTATCCCTAGAGAGATAAAATACCCCATTATAGAGCTATAGCTTATAAACAACGTAACGTATGTTCTGATTCTGGGGTTTACATATACTCATCATTACTGTTATAATTGAAATTGAAGAAGATTTCTTTTTAATTGAAAAAACTTAATATAGATTAGTTATAAATCTATTTCTAATGATTTTCTTATATTATTAGAAATAAAAAAATGTAGATTTGAATTCAAAAAAGGTCATGAATTTACAGTCAATAGTTAATGGTTCTGATTTGTACTAGATTCTATATTTTGTGACTGAAAATCTATATTTTTTTTAGGAGTTGAAAAAAAAAAAAAGAGAAACTTTGAATCTAGTTTCTATCGTTTTGGCGGCATGGCCGAGTGGTAAGGCGGGGGACTGCAAATCCTTTTTCCCCAGTTCAAATCCGGGTGCCGCCTCAACAACAGATTTGAAATCTCCTATTATAAAACTATAACAAACGTAGGAAAAGACTCTTGATACTTTCTTTTCGTGATTCTAAGCCCCTGGCTCTCGAGGTTCTATTCTCTAACCTAAAGTTTTGCCTATCAGATTCGAGGAAAACTAAAAGGAGTGGAGGGAAATCCATTAGATTGGATAGGCAGAGAGGGAATTAAATTAATAGTTTTGGAAAGGACCTAAGATACTTTGGATACAGACTCATGAAAGTCTCGGAATGCTCAGACATTCAAGATGAAGAATTGCCTTTCGTTTTACTTCCAAAAATAAAAAACGATAAAAGAAAGAAAAAATATTATTCTTTCTACATGTGAGTCAGATTCCTTGGATACTTCGAAAAGTGTCTGTTTACTTGTGTTTACATCTTGTCGATTCTACTAGAAATTCTATAATTAAGAATAACTCATTATAAGATAAGTGGATTTTTTTGAGTAGTTCATCAATGGTGACCAAATACCTCTCCCTTTTTTTGACTCTGCACCAGTGATTTCACTATTATTAGTGAACAATAATGGAAAAGTTTCTTCATATTCATAGAAATAGGGGACAGAATTCACATGGATATAGTAAGTCTCGCATGGGCTGGTTTAATGGTAGTTTTTACATTTTCCCTCTCTCTCGTAGTGTGGGGAAGAAGTGGACTCTAGAAGTACTTCTAATTGCGATAATAATCAAACTCTATCAACCTGTATCAATTGTTTTAGTTTTCTAGACCGGCCGGCAATTTTTTTAAGATTTTTTTTTCGAAATTGGATTTATGTTTTGTTTTATTGACTCATTTTATATTTTTATATCAGGGTTTACACCGTTAACCATTCATGGGGTAACCCCTTTTCGAAATCTCAAGAAGTTTCCATCGAATTCGGATTATCCGTATTAAATGGATCAAACAAATAAATGAAATTGAGAAAGTATGTACATACATTTCATATTCTATTTCATTTATATTTACTTTACATTTATAAAGAAAAAGAGAGATATGGGTGGATTCCTTTATATTAAGATATTTCACTTGTATCTTTATACATTACAATAACCATAATGGCTAGTACGGTAGAAAGAGGTCTCTTTCTACCATACTAGCGGGCTCCTTAGGATACTACTGAGTCTAATGCATTCCTTTCATTTAAGACGAGAAATTGACATCCTTTTTTTTCATTGATAGTCAAATTGTATTCAAATTAATTATTTTGACTAACCGTTTTTACGTAAATTATAAGCAAAAAAGCAGTAGGAACGAGAATGAAGAGTGCAGTAGCAATAAATGCAAGAATATTGACTTCCATAATTTAATCGTTTATTATTTATTTTTTTTTCTTTGGAATATCTCGGGATTTAATCCCATAGAGATGAGAAATCTTTCGCTTGTAAACTCACTCAGATGAATTAGATTTCGATGATATCGAATGAAAGAAATATCATGAATAACAATATCGGAGCTATAAAATCGATTCATCGTCAAGAATTTAATAGTATAACATAGGAAGATCTTTTATCCACACCGAATACATAATGAGATTCCTGATCCAATCAAAAAATAGTTATTTATGATTCTTTTTCCCCGCTTTCATTTCTACAATCTAGTACTTTACTTTCCTTGTACAATCATCTAATGAAATATCATAAAAAACCTTTTCTACTTCGATTGTTTACAAAAAGAGTTTCTAAAGAACCTTAAATAAACAATAGAAATCAAATAGAGAAAACAAGTACGAAATTTCAATTTGAAATTTAACAAATTTTGTAAGGATCTATGATATTTTTGGAAAACAAAGGGAATGTGATAAAGACGAGTCCCGGTAAAAAAACTAAAATATTCTAAAAAATTAACTATTTCAATTTTCTTACGAGTTTTTCTTCGACATCGACTCTAATCGTTAAAAAGAGCATATTCATTAGGGAAGACTAATTTTATCTTTATTTTTTTTTTATATCCTCTTTCCTTGGTTGGATTCAAACTATTTTCACTTCCTTGACTTCATAGAAACAAAAGTATATATAGGTACTCTTGGCAAACGTATTATACGCTATCCTATTTCATTTTCCTACACGAGTTTTAATTGACAAAAAGAAGAAACCCCGTACAGTATCTGGTTCTTGAAGTGTTGAATGCTCTCAATAATTATAATTATACTAATTTACATATGGCTCTCTACCATCAATTGGTGCTATGGAAATACCCCTTTCTTTTGCTTGATGAAAAAAGAAAACTAAAATAAAAAGATAACGGAAACCATTTTGATCCCCTTGCCCAGAAACAAAAAGGGGAGTTTATGTCTTTTTTTTTTTATTGAATACGCCGGGACTGACGGGGCTCGAACCCGCAGCTTCCGCCTTGACAGGGCGGTGCTCTGACCAATTGAACTACAATCCCATGGAAATCAAGTGGGTAGCTTACATATTCCTTCTTATGATTTCATTTTAATAATTTCAATTTTAGATTCAAATTAGTGTTTTGTAACAAAGAAAGTCACAAGTGATATATTGATATCTATATGGATATCACTTTAGTGATAGCAAGGCAGATTGCTGGTAATCCTTGCATTATTATCAAATCGATTGATAATCTATTTTTTATTGTAATTTTTATTGTAAAAAAAAAAAGATTATTTTCTCGGCT